ATTTTCTATTTTGTGAGGATTAATCAAATAAGGGTTTCCTTATAAAAAGATTCTATAAAAGCAATGATAAATAGATACTAATAGAGCAAGAAAAGAAGGAAATAAAAAAACATAGTATAGAAAAGATATCCAAAATGATATAGAAATCACTATCCTACCCTTAGTTTTTATTTCCTTAATTTAATTTCGTTTGATTAGGACAAAGTTCCTTAAAAACCTCTGCCTTTTTTAAAATATCCTGAACAGTTCCTGTAGGCTGAGCGCCTTTTTCAAGGAAATAGAGAATAGCGGGAACGTTTAAATAAGTTTGATTCTTGATCGGATCATAAAAACCCACTTTCCGAAGATCTCTTCCTTCTCTTCGGGATCGAACATCAATTGCAACGATTCGATAGACGGCTCATCGGGATAGATGTAGATGAAAAAGAACCCCCCCTAGAACCGTATAGGAAGTTTTCTCCTCGTACGGCTCGAGAAAAAATGATTCGAAGTTTTGTCTATGGATAAAATTAGAATAAATAGGAAAATAATCCGTAAAATAAATTAGCCTATAATTTAACTCATATTTATTTAGCTTACGTCCTGAAAAAGAAAAAATCATTTGTACTCATAACTCAAGTTGAATAATTCTCAAATATCTTAAATATTTTTCTTTAATATATTTTTTTATTGAGTGGTCTTTAACCCCCCTTTTGTCTCGTTTAAAATCTATTTGGATTCTTTATTCGGATCCGTGAGACAATTGAAGTGGTGTTTCCTTGTTCTGGGATCCTTTATCTTTGTTTTAAATCATTGGGTTTAGACATTACTTCGGTGCTTCTTAATCCTTTCAAAATGGTAGCAACATACCCCTTTTGTGATTTCTTTCTATCAAAGAATCATACCGACGGTTGATTCACGCGCGATACACTGTGGATCGAAAAAGTTTTAGCCGTTCCAACAAATTTTTTTTGAATTGAAAATTTGCTCGAATCGGATCCTTTCGATTTCTATATCGAAGATATACTTACGAAGTTGTTCCAATTTATTGATTGGCATTAACCCTAGATCGTTGCCCCTGAGAAATTAATCAATACTTTCTACTCGAGCTCCATCATGAACTATTTACATTACAACCCAATAAAAAAAAGAAGGGTTGGTTATAGTAGAATAGAACAAACGACGTCGAGCCAAGAGCACCTTCATTCCTATATAAAATGGTGGATGTAAGAATAAGAATCCACACCGGATCGTGTCCTTCAAGTCGCACGTTGCTTTCTACCACATCGTTTTAAACGAAGTTTTACCATAACATTCCTCTAATTTGGAACCAGTATGGAATTGATTCAATTATGGAATCATGAATAGTCATTGGTTCAGTCGGTACAGAGATATAGTAATTTATATTTTTTCTTATCTACATAGATAATAAAGATTTTTCTGCAGAAATCTTAGCAAGACCCCGTCTTTTTTGTATGAATGGAACATTTTTCTATAAATCTATATCTAAAAAAAATATCTAACAGAAATATCCAGAAAATCAATATAAATATAGAAATAACTAACAGAAATAACACGAATAAATAAATTCTATTTGACTATGCCTCCCCAAGTGACTCAATAAGATAGACTGCCCCATTTCCAACTTCCCAAAGATTCAACCCATAAAGAATCATTCCAAATCTTGATAATTGAAAAAGTTTCCTCTTTCTACATCATTATTTGAGTCAAGTTTTACAGTAAAGACTATATTTGATTATCATAAGAAAGATAAATCTCTGTTTCTTTTCGAATTGTCAATGATTTAAAGCAAATAAGCTAACTAGATCGAACAATCAAAATAAATATCATTGTTAAATATTTAAATTTTAATATTTTAGGGATGCCAATTTTTTTCACAAAAATCGAAAGACTGTTGTCACTGAAATAGGATAGCAATACATACCTATAGGCTAAGCACTTCCTCGTTTTATATGTATTTTCATATTTTGTTTAACCTGAGGTTAAGTAATCTTTCTGCAACCGTGATCTATGTTCCTATTTGAATCACAAAAGGATTCAGTTACATTTGCATGTCATTTGAACTCAATTTAGTTGAGTTTGTGAAAAACTGATATATGAGTCCGAAAAGAATCATTCAAAATCAGAAAAGAAAGAATTCTATCCAATATTAGACCTTGAAACAGAACCTTGTTGAACAAAAAGCTGTATTCGGATACAATGGATATGCTCTGGGACGGAAGGATTCGAACCTCCGAATAGCGGGACCAAAACCCGTTGCCTTTCCACTTGGCTACGCCCCATTTATATTTTTATTGGACACTAATACTAATAAAGAATAATATTGGTATTAAGCGTTCGTCAATTCCAGTCCAACTATCTATAGAAAATCTTTATTCTTTATAGAATATATTATAGATTCGTGCTAGGATTTTGACATGTGTATATCTAGAATTCAACTGAATTTATTGATCATTACATATAATTCAATTAAGATATTGTATGAAAGTATCATTTCTTCTATTCTCCTTTGAGAATTGGAGGATTTTTGATTGGGCGGAAAAAGAAGGATTTTTTTGTCTACCTTACTTTCTTCATTTTTCCTTATATCAATAACTCAATCAAAATGCAATTATCTCGACGAACAAAATGTCTGTTATGCTTAATATCTTTAGTTTGATCTGTCTTAATTCTGCCCTTTATCCGAGTAGTCTTTTCTTCGCCAAATTGCCCGAAGCCTATGCTTTTTTGAATCCAATCGTAGATGTTATGCCAGTCATACCCCTGTTCTTTTTTCTTTTAGCCTTTGTTTGGCAAGCTGCTGTAAGTTTTCGATAAGATCTTGATAAGATCTTTAATACTATCCTAGAAAATTCATGATTTATTCGAGAAAAATTATAACAATTGATAAGATCAAATAAGTCTGACAGTATGAACCCTCGATTCAAACATTGAAATTCTTGGATATCCGCGATAAATTCGGCTCGCCCCATTTCCCGATTCTACCCCTTTTTCCGACGAAAGACCTTATTAGGTTAGGGTCCCTTACAATATCTAATTGTGGGGATGAAAGTGATTTGTGGTAATCAAAGACTCTTATTTATTATATTACAAAACAAATTTCAACTTCATTTGAATTTCTGAGCATTCTTTTCTATTTCTAGAATTCATTTCTTGGTGTCAAAATAGGATATGTGATATAAAAATGGAGGATCTATTATCTTTTCTCGTTTTCCTTTTTCAAAAAATGATCTTGGAGGTTGTGTAATGCTTACTCTCAAACTTTTCGTTTACACAGTAGTAATATTCTTTGTTTCTCTCTTCATCTTTGGATTCCTATCCAATGATCCAGGACGTAATCCTGGACGTGAAGAATAAAATAAAAATTTCGTTTTTCTTGCTTGATTTTCCAATTTTCTTAATATTTTATTTTATCTATTCCACACGTTTAACTAGGAAAAAAATAAGAAAAAAATAAAAGGGGTTTGCGAAATTTGAAAGAAAAAAATCGAAAGTCATCAACGGAAACGGAAAGAGAGGGATTCGAACCCTCGGTACGAATAACTCGTACAACGGATTAGCAATCCGCCGCTTTCGTCCACTCAGCCATCTCTCCCAATTGAAAAAGATAATTACTATGTTACATTACACATCAAGTAAGGATTAAAGAAAGTATTTCTTTGACATTCTTTATCGTTATTATATAATTAGGAATTCCATTTAGATGCTCGAAAGATCAAAATAGAAAGATAAATAAAGAAGACCTTCTTGCTTTTATTTTGTTCGAAGTGCCTTTTTGGCCTGGCCCGGTCAATACCCAGCCGGGCCTTTTTTTGTTCCAACTAATTCCCTTTATTTATACTATAAATTTATTTATACTATAAATAAGATACCAAATTTAGTATCTGTGTAACAATTTCTGTTCTGGGGTTTACATATACTTATAATTTTTGTTATAATGATAATGGAAATTGAGAAGGATTTTTGATTCAAAAGAATCAATACTGATTAAGTATGTATCAATTTGTATTTTCTTATGTCATTAGGCAAACCAAATTTTAGATTCAAACCCAAGAATCATTCAGGAATTCTCAGTCAACGAATAGTTAACGGTTCCCATTTGTCATAAATTTTTTGTCATAAATTTTGGCTTTTTTGTTTTTGAATGAAAATATACATTTGATTTTTCAATAGAAAGAAAAGTGAGGGGAAGTTTTTCGGCATTGTGTGTTTTGAGATACTATACAATACAATCAATCGAAGGGGTGGATTAAATACAATCAAAAGGGGAAAAAGGGTTTCTTTTCAAATTTTGATAAATTTAAATTTAGAAAAAGGATTCAATTAAAAAAGGATGCAAGATGCAAGTACAATAAACTAAAGTTTAGTAATCCAACCCAAAAAGGGAAAATTTTCTCCTATTGTGTATCGTTTTGGCGGCATGGCCGAGTGGTAAGGCGGGGGACTGCAAATCCTTTTTCCCCAGTTCAAATCCGGGTGCCGCCTCATCAACAAACGAATCGAAATCTCTTATTCTGTTTTGCTGTGGAAAATTGGGTTGAGTTATATCAGCAGAACAGAATAAGGGGACTGTTGATACTTGGTTGATTCTAAACATCTGTTCTGGGGATTTTGTAAAAGATTGGAAATCTTTGAATATAAAATAAAAAGATTATAATGGTCGAAGCAAGACTTCCCGATTCCCTTCTACTGTTAATGTAATGTCTACTGATTGGGTCTTGAGTTCCATTGGATAGCCGGCGTATAATTCAACTACTAGTTGTGGAAAATCCTTTCTATACTGTAATCTACATATATAGACTCGCGAGAATCTCTGAGTGTTCAGGCATTCAATCACTATTAGATTAAGATTGGATGGATAATTTACTTTTTTTTTATAGAAAAAGTGCAAAAAAAATAATTTTTTCCCCTCCTCAAGAGTATAATATAATATCTCCCAACTGCTTCAGAGAGACAGTCGGGAAAGGGTACGGATTAGATCAAATAGGAAATCAAAATATGTAATAGATAGCAATTTCTCGATTTTTACTTATGAGGGGAAAAAGGGAATGGGCCCTCTTATTTTATTACTATGTGTTCCATTAGTAACATTCCCTTGTGGTGTCATTTTTTATTTTACTTGTGTTTAGTATTTACTGATTAGAAATCATATAAGAATTTTTTAGAAATGGATTTATTTGATTGGTTCATCAATAGTGTTCGGCCAGAATCCCTTTTTGACTCTGGACCATTGATTCTACTATTATTAGTGAGCAATAATGGAATAATTCTATCATAGAGATAAGGGACATAATTCACATGGATATAGTAAGTCTCGCTTGGGCTGCTTTAATGGTAGTGTTTACATTTTCCCTTTCACTCGTAGTATGGGGAAGAAGTGGACTTTAGAAGCGCTCCTAATTTAGTTTAGGAATGAAACGGTATCAATTGTTTTATAGATCGTTCTGCAACGCATTTTTTTATTTGAATTGAAATAATTTTCAAATAAAAATATCTTAATTTATAAATTCCATTGGATTCTAGTGGAGAAATGTATTCTATAACAGTAAAACGATTATTTCAGATTGATCGGAATAAATAGATGTATCAAAGAAGAAATAGAATTGGGTCCTACGTCAATTCCATATATGGATTAATAACTACATATATTGAAGATAGAAGCTAATATAGTATATCAACTTTATTAGAAAGTCAAGTACAACTTTATACACTACAATAACACTAATAGAGAGTATGGTAAGAAAGAAATTTCTTTCTTACCATACTCTCGGATCTCATAGAATACCGCCGATTATAGCCCGTTGATTTCATTTAAGACGCAAAAATAGAATCCTTTTCATTTGATTTCTTCAACTATTGATAAGAACTCAGAAGTTAAGTTTCATTTAAAGTAATTAATCATTTTGACTGACTGTTTTTACGTAAATGATAAGTAGAAAAGCAGTAGGAACTAAAATGAACAGTGCAGTAGCAATAAATGCAAGAATATTTACTTCCATAATCTCATCGTTTTTTTTATTTCACAATAACTCGGGATTTAATCCCATAGAGATGATAAATCTTTCACCTGTCAATTCAATGAATGCATTACCTATCGATGATCTTGAATCGGATCAATATCATGAATAGAAAAATCTGAGCTATTAAATTAATTCGTCGTCGAGAATTGAATAGTATAACATACGAAGATCCTTTATCCATATCGAATCCAAGATTTGATTCCCGGCCCAATCCAAAATTCCTTTATTTATCCTTCTTTTCTGTTCTTTCTTTTCTATAACCTACCTTAGGTCTTCCTTGTAGAATCATCAAATGAAGTATCATCTAACCACCCGTCCGTTTCCATTAACTACAAAACCCCAACAAATAATACAAGCGAAGTGGAAAAAGAGAGGAATTAGGTTCTAAACGCCGTTTTTTAAATGATCCAATTTTCTTTGGAAGACAAAAAAGTATGACAAAGATGAGTCGCGGGAGCAAAGATGGAATATTCTATAAACTTCACTATTTTAGTTATTTTCATTTTATTAGGGGTTGTTCTTTCTTCGACAGAATCCTGAAAAAGGGGGGGAAAGCCCTTCGGAATTCAATTCTGCTCTCTGTCCCTTCTTTCACAGAAAATGGAGAGGCGAATTGATCTACTTATTGGATCCGTCGGGACTGACGGGGCTCGAACCCGCAACGTCCGCCTTGACAGGGCGGTGCTCTTGCCTATTGAACTACAATCCCAGGGAAATCAGAAGGGATCTAGCAGAAAATCTGGATTCTTTTTTATTCTCTCGTATCAGGTATTTCTTAAGAACAAGAGGGTTCTACCATCTGATGGTAGATTGGCGAATTGTTGGGCCGAGCTGGATTTGAACCAGCGTAGACATATTGTCAACGAATTTACAGTCCGTCCCCATTAACCACTCGGGCATCGACCCAGCACATAATTCATTTTAGACGTTCGATAATGAACTTCCTTTCGTCCCAAGGCGCATTTGACAAATTCATTTGAAATGTATTCCTCCTATTGGTCTAAAATGAATCATCCCCGTTCTACATTTCAATTGATTGAAAATATCATTCCTATGGTCATGATTCACCCCCGGAGGGACTTGAACCCTCGTTGTCTCAGTGAAAGCGAGAAGTCTTAACCGCTGGACCACAGGGGCCGGGGTGGTCAGGGGTTATCGGGGGTGATCATAGGGCAAACACAAACAAAATAAGGGATCATAGGGGCCCCGGGGTGATCATGGGGCAAACACAAACAAAATAAGATAGTTCACAAACAAAATAAGATAGTTCACAAACAAAATAAGATAGTTGCGGCGGGGTAAGGCAAACACAAACAAAATAAGGAAAACACAAAAAATAAGATAGGTACAGGGGGGCAGCCCATGAATAGGATCAAACCGAAAAACAATGGCCGAATACGGTAAGCCATTCATTATCCTAATACCAACCCTTTTTTTTGATCTGGCGCATTTTATTTTGCCCAAAACCAGGCCGTCAAGG